GCCTAGCAACACTCACCCCTTTCCCCCCCCCCTTCCCCCCCCAGCACATTTTCTTCTTGCTCTTAGGGTATGTATAACAATGCATTACACTCTCTGCCCCATCAGACAGTCACTGAAATGTAGGATAGCCAATGTCATACGTCATGCCTCCCCTCCAAAAACCCAAACATTATCTCCAAAACGGATGGTATACGGCCAACAACCACACCAGGCACATTCTTGCCCCAGGTACCATATAGCCCAAATGCTCCTACCTACAGCCAAGCCGCAAGCGTCACCCAAACACTAGAAGATTATCTACTGTACATAACACCTAACTGGCAAACGACTAATGTCACAGTACACCTTTGCATTCCCCTAGACTACAGAATTCGCCCACCTCCTAAACAGAATCCTCCTCCAACAGCCTTCAGGCACTCCCAAGCCAGAGGACATGGTTATCTATTGATCGCGCTTCTCACGAGAACCGAGCTACTCAACGCACAAGTATTATAGGTTATTGTCCTTGAGCCCATACTTTCCCCCTAACCGCCGAGCTCCAATTGCTCTTTTGCGCTATTGGTTGTAACTTCAGGGCCATGACCTGACTCACCCCACCCCACTTGCTCTTCACAGATACAAGTGGTCGGTTGAATACTCCTCCCTAACTTCATTACCGCGGCATACCGACCTTCTACACTTGTTTCTTTTTAGCGTCTCTTCAATAAACCCTTCAAGTGCGTAGCAGGAGATATCTTCCTCTTGACATGTCCATCACATGACCGCCGAACATATGAACCCCTCAACACCCAGAATGTCATGGTTTGATGGATAAGGTCGTCGCAAACTTAGCACTGATGCACTTTGACCCCATTCATGGAGGGCGCGCTACCTACCTCTAGACAACAGATAGTGTAATGGTTGCCGGACATATAATTTATTTCAACACTTACTAGGAACTACCATTTAAATTCCATTTTACGCATCTATTTTTTTTATCTTGACATTTTTATTTTTTTTCATCAAAAAACCAAACCATATATTCCTACATTGTCCAAACCATTTATCATCAACATCTCCAATTTACATTCCTCTACATTTTCTATCACCAAAAACAATGATCAACCATCATCATCATATCGCAACTCCACCATACAAAAACAAAACCACCCCCAAAACCAACCCATTTATAAAAACCAAACAAAAATAAAAACCACAACAACAAAACATTAACCATTCTCCCCGTCCTTGTAGCTTACGACAAAGCATGACACTGAAGATGTCAAGACGGCTGCCACACACACCCAAGGACAAAAGACTTAGTCCTAACCTTACTGTTAGTTTTTGCTAGGTATATACATGCAAGTATCCGCGCCCCAGTGTAGATGCCCTGGACACCCTAACTAGGTAGATAGGAGCGGGTATCAGGCTCACCACAACCGTAGCCCAAGACGCCTTGCAATTGCCACGCCCCCACGGGTACTCAGCAGTAGTTAATATTAAGCAATGAGTGTAAACTTGACTTAGCCATAGCAAATCTAGGGTTGGTAAATCCTGTGCCAGCCACCGCGGTCATACAGGAGACCCAAATTAACTTTACAACGGCGTAAAGAGTGGTCACATGTTATCCAAGTAACTAAGATTAAAAAGCAACTGAGCTGTCATAAGCCCAAGATGCCCATAAGGCCTCCTATCAAAGAAGATCTTAGGACAACGACTAATTGAACTCCACGAAAGCCAGGGCCCAAACTGGGATTAGATACCCCACTATGCCTGGCCCTAAATCTTGATGCTTACACCTACTAAAGCATCCGCCCGAGAACTACGAGCACCAACGCTTAAAACTCTAAGGACTTGGCGGTGCCCCAAACCCACCTAGAGGAGCCTGTTCTATAATCGATGATCCACGATATACCTGACCATTCCTTGCCAAAACAGCCTACATACCGCCGTCGCCAGCCCACCTCCACTGAAGGCCTAACAGTGAGCGCAATAGCCCCACCACGCTAGTAAGACAGGTCAAGGTATAGCCTATGGAATGGTAGTAATGGGCTACATTTTCTAGAATAGAACATCACGGCAAAGGGGTATGAAATAACCCCTAGAAGGCGGATTTAGCAGTAAAGTGGGACAATCGAGCCCTCTTTAAGCCGGCCCTGGGGCACGTACATACCGCCCGTCACCCTCCTCGCAGGCGACCCCCCCCCCCCCCCCCCCNNATAAGCTATTCAGCCAAAGATGAGGTAAGTCGTAACAAGGTAAGTGTACCGGAAGGTGCACTTAGACTACCAAGACGTAGCTTAACCCAAAGCATTCAGCTTACACCTGAAAAATGTCTGCTAACACCAGATCGTCTTGATGCCAAACTCTAGCCCAATCCACATGACCCAGAATAACAAAGCTACTCCCCATAACCCAACTAAAGCATTTATTAGTCCCAGTATAGGCGATAGAAAAGACACCATTGGCGCGATAGAGACCACGTACCGTAAGGGAAAGATGAAATAACAATGAAAACTAAGCTATAAACAGCAAAGATCAACCCTTGTACCTTTTGCATCATGGTCTAGCAAGAAAAACCAAGCAAAATGAATTTAAGTTTGCCACCCCGAAACCCAAGCGAGCTACTTATGAGCAGCTATCATTGAGCGAACCCGTCTCTGTGGCAAAAGAGTGGGATGACTTGTTAGTAGTGGTGAAAAGCCAATCGAGCTGGGTGATAGCTGGTTGCCTGTGAAACGAATCTAAGTTCACTCTTAATTCTCCTCCAAGGAAAACCCACGAACCCTAATGAAGCGAATTAAGGGCTATTTAAAGGAGGTACAGCTCCTTTAAAAAAGAATACAATCTCCACGAGCGGATAAATAACAACCCCCTACTTTACTGTGGGCCCTCAAGCAGCCATCAACAAAGAGTGCGTTAAAGCTCTACACCATAAAAATACAAGAACTACATGACTCCCTCCCCACTAACAGGCTAACCTATACCCAAATAGGAGAATTAATGCTAGAATGAGTAACCAGGGTACTCCCTCTACGACGCAAGCTTACATCCGTACATTATTAACAACCCCCCAATATACGACTAATCAAACAAGCATAGTATTAAACAACTTGTTAACCCGACAGAGGAGCGTCCACTAAGAAAGATTAAAACCTGTAAAAGGAACTAGGCAAACCCGTCAAGGCCCGACTGTTTACCAAAAACATAGCCTTCAGCAAACCCAAAACAAGTATTGAAGGTGATGCCTGCCCGGTGACTCACGTTCAACGGCCGCGGTATCCTAACCGTGCAAAGGTAGCGCAATCAATTGTCCCATAAATCGAGACTAGTATGAATGGCTAAACGAGGTCTTAACTGTCTCTTACAGGCAATCGGTGAAATTGATCTCCCTGTACAAAAGCAGGGATAAACCCATAAGACGAGAAGACCCTGTGGAACTTTAAAACCAGAGACCACCTCAAAACGCATACCACACCCACCGGGTTCACTGACACACGAGCTACTGGTCTACGTTTTTCGGTTGGGGCGACCTTGGAGCAAAACAGAACCTCCAAAAACTAGACCTCTCCTCTAGACTGAGAGCAACCCCTCAACGTGCTAATAGCACCCAGACCCAATATAATTGATCAATGGACCAAGCTACCCCAGGGATAACAGCGCAATCTCCCCCGAGAGTCCGTATCGACGGGGAGGTTTACGACCTCGATGTTGGATCAGGACATCCTAGTGGTGCAGCCGCTACTAAGGGTTCGTTTGTTCAACGATTAACAGTCCTACGTGATCTGAGTTCAGACCGGAGTAATCCAGGTCGGTTTCTATCTATGATGAACTCTTCCCAGTACGAAAGGATAGGAAAAGTGAGGCCAATACCACAAGCAAGCCTTCGCCTTAAGTAATGAAAACAACTAAATTACAAAAGGCTACCACACCACATATCATCCAAGAAAAGGATCAGCTAGCGTGGCAGAGCTCGGAAAATGCAAAAGGCTTAAGTCCTTTAAATCAGAGGTTCAAATCCTCTCCCTAGCTTAACCCCAACCACCCCATGATCAACCACCCCCTTTTAATTAACCTCATTATAGCCCTCTCCTATGCTCTCCCAATCTTAATCGCAGTGGCCTTCCTCACACTGGTAGAACGCAAAATCCTCAGCTACATGCAAGGTCGAAAGGGCCCAAATGTCGTCGGTCCCTTCGGACTCCTACAACCCCTAGCAGACGGCGTAAAACTGTTCACCAAAGAACCAATCCGACCTTCAACATCCTCTCCAATCCTATTCCTTGCAACCCCAATACTAGCACTACTCCTAGCAATCTCAATCTGAACTCCACTACCCCTGCCATTCTCATTAGCCGACCTAAACCTAGGTCTACTCTTCTTACTGGCCATGTCTAGCCTAGCAGTATACTCCATCCTATGATCTGGCTGAGCTTCCAATTCAAAATACGCCCTAATCGGAGCACTACGAGCAGTAGCCCAAACAATCTCATACGAAGTTACCCTAGCCATTATCCTTCTCTCCGTCATCCTCCTCAGTGGCAACTACACCCTCAGCACCCTCGCTGTTACCCAAGAACCTCTATACCTCATCTTCTCCTGCTGGCCCCTCGCCATAATATGATACGTCTCCACACTAGCCGAGACCAACCGTGCTCCCTTCGACCTAACAGAAGGAGAATCAGAACTAGTATCCGGGTTCAACGTAGAATATGCAGCGGGTCCTTTCGCGCTATTCTTCCTAGCCGAATATGCCAACATTATACTCATAAACACACTAACCACCATTCTCTTCTTCAACCCAAGCTTTCTTAACCCCCCTCAAGAACTGTTCCCTGTCATCCTCGCCACAAAAGTCCTACTTCTATCAGCAGGATTCCTATGAATCCGAGCTTCCTACCCACGATTCCGATACGACCAGTTAATGCACTTACTATGAAAAAACTTCCTGCCACTCACATTAGCCCTATGCCTCTGACACACCAGCATGCTAATTTGCTACGCGGGCCTGCCTCCCTACCTAAGGCTTCGCCGGAAATGTGCCTGAATGCTAAGGGTCACTATGATAAAGTGAACATGGAGGTACACCAACCCTCTCATTTCCTACCACTTAGAAAAGCAGGAATCGAACCTACACTAGAGGAATCAAAATCCTCCATACTTCCTTTATATTACTTTCTAGTAGGGTCAGCTAAATAAGCTATCGGGCCCATACCCCGAAAATGATGGTTCAACTCCTTCCCCTGCTAATGAATCCCCAAGCAAACCTAATCTTCATCGCCAGCCTACTCCTAGGAACAACCATCACCATCTCAAGCAACCATTGAATCATAGCCTGAGCCGGACTCGAAATCAACACTCTCGCCATTCTCCCTTTAATTTCAAAATCTCATCACCCGCGAGCTATCGAAGCCGCCACTAAATACTTCTTAACCCAAGCAGCCGCCTCCACCCTTGTCCTATTCTCCAGCATAACCAACGCATGACACACTGGACAATGAGATATTACCCAACTCACCCACCCCCCATCCTGCTTAATCCTCACCTCGGCGGTCGCAATAAAACTAGGACTGGTACCATTCCACTTCTGATTCCCGGAAGTACTTCAAGGTTCCCCCCTCATTACAGGCCTTATCCTATCTACTGTTATAAAACTCCCCCCAATCACACTACTCTACATAACCTCACCCTCACTAAGCCCCACTCTTTTAACCACCCTAGCCATCCTATCAGCAGCCTTAGGAGGATGAATGGGCCTTAACCAGACACAAATCCGAAAAATCCTAGCCTTTTCCTCCATCTCCCACCTAGGCTGAATAGCAATCATCATCGTCTATAGCCCCAAACTCGCCCTCCTCAATTTCTACCTATATGCTGTGATAACTGCAACCGTCTTCCTAACCCTAAACACAACCAAAGTACTGAAACTATCCACCCTAATAACTGCATGGACCAAGGCTCCATCTTTAAACACAATGCTACTCTTGGCCCTACTATCCCTTGCAGGACTTCCCCCTCTAACAGGATTCCTACCTAAATGACTCATCATTCAAGAACTAACTAAACAAGACATAGCCCCAGCAGCTACACTCATCTCTCTACTTTCCCTACTAAGCCTATTCTTTTATCTCCGTCTAGCATATTGCACAACAATTACACTACCTCCACACACCACAAACCACATGAAGCAATGGCGCATTAACAAACCAACCAACATCACAATTGCCATCCTAGCCGCCATATCCATCATACTCCTCCCCATCTCTCCCATGATCTTTACCATCGCCTAAAAAAGAAACTTAGGATTACCCAAACCGAAGGCCTTCAAAGCCTTAAACAAGAGTTAGACCCTCTTAGTTTCTGCTAAAGTCCGCAGGCTATTACCCTGCATCCCCTGAATGCAACTCAGGTACTTTAATTAAGCTAGGACCTTCCAGTCCTCTAGGCAGATGGGCTTTGATCCCATGATTCTATAGTTAACAGCTATATGCCCTAACCAACAGGCCTCTGCCTAAGACTCCGGCGCATGCTTAATGCACATCAATGAGCTTGCAACTCACTATGAACTTCACTACAGAGCCGATAAGAAGAGGAATTGAACCTCTGTAAAAAGGACTACAGCCTAACGCTTATACACTCAGCCATCTTACCTGTGACATTCGTTACTCGATGATTATTCTCAACCAACCACAAAGATATCGGAACCCTGTACTTAATCTTTGGCGCATGAGCCGGGATAGTAGGTACCGCCCTGAGCCTCCTTATCCGAGCAGAGCTGGGACAACCTGGAGCTCTTCTAGGAGACGACCAGGTATACAATGTAGTAGTCACAGCCCATGCTTTCGTAATAATCTTCTTCATAGTTATACCAATTATAATCGGAGGGTTCGGAAACTGACTAGTCCCCCTAATAATTGGAGCCCCAGACATAGCATTCCCACGAATAAATAACATAAGCTTCTGACTACTTCCCCCATCCTTCCTCCTTCTCCTAGCATCTTCCACCGTAGAAGCAGGTGTTGGTACAGGCTGAACAGTGTACCCCCCACTAGCTGGCAACCTAGCCCACGCCGGAGCCTCAGTCGACCTAGCAATCTTCTCTCTACATCTGGCTGGTATTTCTTCAATCCTAGGAGCCATTAACTTTATCACAACAGCAATCAACATGAAACCCCCTGCTCTCTCACAGTACCAAACCCCCCTATTCGTTTGATCTGTCTTAATTACCGCGGTCCTACTGCTCCTTTCTCTCCCAGTACTAGCTGCAGGAATCACAATACTCCTCACAGACCGTAATCTCAACACTACATTCTTCGACCCTGCTGGTGGAGGAGATCCCATCCTGTACCAACACCTTTTCTGATTCTTCGGCCACCCAGAAGTCTACATCCTAATCCTACCAGGATTCGGAATCATCTCCCATGTCGTAACATACTACGCAGGCAAAAAAGAACCATTCGGCTACATAGGAATAGTATGAGCTATATTATCCATCGGATTCCTCGGATTCATCGTTTGAGCCCACCATATATTTACAGTAGGAATGGACGTTGACACCCGAGCATACTTCACATCCGCCACTATAATCATTGCCATCCCAACTGGTATTAAAGTATTTAGCTGACTAGCCACACTCCATGGAGGCACAATCAAATGAGACCCCCCAATACTATGAGCCCTAGGATTCATCTTCCTATTCACTATTGGAGGACTAACAGGAATCGTACTAGCAAACTCCTCACTAGATATCGCCCTACACGATACTTACTACGTAGTAGCCCACTTCCACTATGTACTCTCCATAGGAGCAGTATTTGCAATCCTAGCTGGCTTTACCCACTGATTCCCCCTATTCACAGGATACACCCTCCACTCAACATGAGCAAAAGTGCACTTTGGCGTTATATTCGTAGGCGTAAACCTAACCTTCTTCCCTCAACACTTCCTAGGCCTGGCCGGCATGCCACGACGATACTCAGACTACCCAGACGCCTACACGTTATGAAACACCATCTCTTCAGTAGGATCCCTTATCTCCCTAACAGCCGTAATTATACTAGTCTTCATCATCTGAGAAGCCTTTGCATCAAAACGTAAAGTCCTACAACCAGAACTAACAAGCACAAACGTCGAATGAATCCACGGCTGCCCACCTCCATTCCACACCTTCGAAGAACCTGCCTTCGTCCAAGTCCAAGAAAGGAAGGAATCGAACCCCCATATGTTGGTTTCAAGCCAACCGCATAAACCACTTATGCTTCTTTCTCATAGAGATGTTAGTAAAACAATTACATAGCCTTGTCAAGACTAAATTGCAGGTGAAAACCCAGCACATCTCCACTCAAACATGGCCAACCACTCACAACTTAACTTTCAAGATGCTTCCTCACCTATCATAGAAGAACTAATAGGGTTCCATGACCACGCCCTAATGGTTGCACTAGCAATCTGCAGCTTAGTCCTATACCTACTAACCCACACACTCACAGAAAAACTATCATCAAGTACAGTCAACGCACAAGTAATTGAACTAGTATGGACAATCCTGCCAGCCATAGTCCTAGTCATACTAGCTCTACCGTCTCTACGAATCCTCTACATAATAGACGAAATCAACGAACCAGACCTAACCCTAAAGGCCATCGGCCATCAATGATATTGAACCTACGAATACACAGACCTCAAAGATCTAACATTCGACTCCTACATAATCCCAACAGCAGATCTGCCCCTAGGACACTTCCGCCTACTAGAAGTCGACCACCGTGTCGTTGTCCCTATAAACTCCACCATTCGAGTTATCGTCACTGCCGACGACGTTTTACATTCGTGAGCCGTACCAAGCCTAGGTGTAAAAACTGACGCAGTACCAGGCCGTCTCAATCAAACCTCTTTCCTTGCCTCCCGACCAGGTGTTTTCTACGGACAATGCTCAGAAATCTGCGGAGCCAACCACAGCTTCATGCCAATCGTAGTAGAATCCACTCCGCTCGCAGACTTCGAAAACTGATCCTCCCTAATTCCATCCTAATCATTAAGAAGCTATGAACCAGCATTAGCCTTTTAAGCTAAAGAAAGAGGGAAACTCCCCCTCCTTAATGACATGCCTCAACTAAATCCTAACCCTTGACTTTTTATCATGATCACTTCATGACTAACCTTCTCCCTAATTATTCAACCCAAACTCCTGTCATTTGTGTCAATAAACCCCCCTTCCAACAAACCACCCATTGCCCCTAGCACTACCCCCTGAACCTGACCATGAACCTAAGCTTCTTCGACCAATTTTCAAGCCCATCCTTCCTAGGAATCCCATTAATCCTCATCGCAATAACATTCCCAGCCCTACTACTGCCATCCTTAGACAACCGATGAATCACCAACCGCCTATCAACACTTCAACTATGATTTGTCAATCTAGTTACAAAACAACTAATAATACCCTTAGACAAAAAAGGCCATAAATGAGCCCTAATTCTAACATCTCTCCTCATCTTCCTCCTACTCATCAACCTACTAGGCTTACTACCATATACATTCACCCCAACCACTCAACTATCCATAAACCTGGCCTTAGCCTTCCCCCTATGACTAGCCACCCTCCTAACAGGACTGCGAAACCAACCATCTGCCTCACTAGGCCACCTCCTACCAGAAGGCACTCCAACCCCACTAATCCCCGCACTAATCCTAATCGAAACAACAAGCCTACTCATCCGCCCATTAGCCCTAGGCGTACGCCTAACAGCCAACCTTACAGCAGGTCACCTACTCATCCAACTCATCTCCACAGCCACAATAGCCCTATTCTCTACAATACCCGTAGTCTCACTCCTAACCCTACTAGTTCTATTCCTACTAACTATCCTAGAAGTAGCAGTAGCAATAATCCAAGCCTACGTCTTCGTACTCCTACTGAGCCTATACCTACAGGAAAACATCTAACCCTCAATGGCACACCAAGCACACTCTTACCACATAGTCGACCCCAGCCCCTGACCTATCCTAGGAGCAGCAGCTGCTCTAATAACCACTTCAGGATTAACAATATGATTCCACCACAATTCCCCTCGACTCCTCATCCTAGGCCTGCTCTCAACTATTCTCGTTATATTCCAATGATGACGCGATATTATTCGAGAAAGCACATTCCAAGGACACCACACCCCCACCGTACAAAAAGGACTACGCTACGGAATAGTCCTATTCATCACATCAGAAGCTTTCTTCTTCCTAGGATTCTTCTGAGCCTTCTTCCACTCAAGCCTTGCCCCAACACCCGAACTAGGAGGACAATGACCGCCCGTCGGAATCAAACCCCTCAACCCTATAGAAGTACCACTCCTAAACACTGCCATCCTACTAGCCTCCGGAGTCACCGTTACATGAGCCCACCATAGTATCACAGAAGCCAACCGAAAACAGGCAATCCAAGCCCTACTCCTGACAGTCCTCTTAGGATTCTACTTCACCGCCCTACAAGCCATAGAATACTACGAAGCCCCATTCTCCATCGCTGACGGAGTTTACGGCTCAACTTTCTTCGTCGCCACTGGCTTCCACGGCCTGCATGTAATCATCGGCTCTACATTCCTACTAGTATGCCTCCTACGCCTAATCAAGTACCACTTCACATCAAACCACCACTTCGGATTTGAAGCGGCTGCCTGATACTGACATTTCGTAGACGTTGTATGACTACTCCTCTATATCTCTATCTACTGATGAGGATCCTACTCTTCTAGTATATTGATTACAATCGACTTCCAATCCTTAAAATCTGGTTCAAACCCAGAGAAGAGTAATAAACATAATCTCATTCATACTAACCCTATCACTGGCCCTAAGCATCCTCCTAACAGCATTAAACTTCTGACTCGCCCAAATAACCCCAGATTCAGAAAAACTCTCTCCCTACGAATGCGGATTCGACCCTCTAGGATCTGCCCGACTCCCCTTCTCAATCCGCTTCTTCCTAGTAGCCATCCTTTTCCTACTATTCGACCTAGAAATCGCCCTACTACTACCACTACCATGAGCCACTCAACTTCAATCCCCCCTCACCACTCTAACCTGAACCTCCGTACTCATTTCGCTCCTCACCCTGGGGCTGGTATACGAATGAATACAAGGAGGACTAGAATGAGCAGAATAACAGAAAGTTAGTCTAACTAAGACAGTTGATTTCGACTCAACAGATTGTAGCTCCCACCCTATAACTTTCTATATGTCCTACCTCCACCTAAGCTTCTACTCAGCCTTCACCCTAAGCAGCCTAGGCTTAGCCTTCCACCGAACTCACTTAATCTCTGCCCTACTATGTTTGGAAAGCATAATACTATCTATGTACATCGCCCTAGCCATATGACCCATCCAAACACAATCATCAACCTCCACCATCCTACCCATCCTCATACTAACATTCTCCGCCTGCGAAGCAGGCACAGGACTAGCCCTGCTAGTAGCCTCAACCCGAACCCACGGATCCGACCACCTACACAACTTCAACCTCCTACAATGCTAAAAATCATCGCCCCAACCGCAATACTCCTCCCCCTAGCCCTCCTCTCCCCACGTAAATATTTATGAACCAATACCACACTGTACAGCCTATTAATTGCCACTATCAGCCTCCAATGACTTACCCCAACATACTACCCAAACAAAGGCTTAACCCCCTGAACATCCATCGACCAAATCTCCTCCCCCCTACTAGTACTCTCATGCTGACTCCTACCGCTCATAATCATAGCAAGCCAAAACCACCTAGAACAAGAACCCATCACTCGCAAGCGAATTTTCACCACAACAGTAATCCTAGCTCAACTATCCATCCTCCTAGCCTTCTCTGCTTCAGAACTGATACTCTTCTACATCGCATTCGAAGCCACCCTCATCCCCACCCTCATCCTCATCACACGATGAGGAAACCAACCAGAACGATTAAACGCCGGCATCTACCTCTTATTCTACACCCTTGCCAGCTCACTACCCCTATTAATCGCTATCCTCCACCTGCACAACCAAATCGGCACACTATATCTCCCAATACTCAAACTCTCACACCCAACATTAAATTCTTCCTGATCCGGCCTGGCCGCAAGCTTAGCCCTCCTACTAGCCTTCATAGTAAAAGCCCCACTATACGGACTGCACCTATGACTACCTAAAGCCCATGTAGAAGCCCCTATCGCAGGCTCAATATTACTAGCAGCCCTCCTCCTAAAACTCGGAGGCTACGGAATTATACGAATCACAATCCTAGTAGACCCAACATCAAACAACCTACACTACCCCTTCATCACCCTGGCCCTATGAGGAGCCCTGATAACCAGCGCCATCTGCCTACGCCAGATCGACCTAAAATCACTAATTGCCTACTCATCTGTTAGCCACATAGGACTGGTCGTAGCCGCTACCATAATCCAAACCCAATGAGCATTCTCAGGAGCTATAATCCTAATGATCTCCCATGGATTAACATCTTCAATACTATTCTGCCTAGCCAACACAAACTACGAACGAACCCACAGTCGAATCCTACTACTCACACGAGGACTCCAACCCCTCCTACCACTCATAGCCACCTGATGACTCCTAGCCAACCTAACAAACATGGCCCTCCCCCCAACAACAAACCTCATAGCAGAACTAACCATCGTAATTGCACTCTTCAACTGATCTGCCTTCACAATCATCCTAACAGGAGCCGCAATCCTACTCACCGCCTCATACACCCTATACATACTAATAATAACACAACGAGGCACCCTCCCATCCCACATTACATCAATCCAAAACTCCTCCACACGAGAACATCTCCTAATAGCTCTACACATAATCCCCATAATCCTTCTAATTCTAAAACCTGAACTAATTTCAGGTACTCCCATATGCAAGTATAGTTTCAACCAAAACATTAGACCGTGACTCTAAAAATAGAAGTTAGACCCTTCTTACCTGCCGAGGAGAGGTAAAACCAACGAGAACTGCTAACTCTTGTATCTGAGTATAAAACCTCAGTCTCCTTACTTTCAAAGGATAACAGTAATCCAATGGTCTTAGGAGCCACTCATCTTGGTGCAAATCCAAGTGAAAGTAATGGATCTTTCACTAATCCTAAACACATCCATACTCCTAACCTTAGCAGTCCTCTCCACCCCAATCCTGTTCCCCCTTCTATCCAACAACCTCAAAAACACCCCCAACACTATCACAAACACAGTCAAAGCTTCCTTCCTAATCAGCCTCATCCCCATAACAATCTACATCCACTCCGGGACAGAAAGCCTTACTTCCCTCTGAGAATGAAAATTCATCATAAACTTTAAAATCCCAATTAGCCTAAAAATAGACTTTTACTCCCTCACCTTCTTTCCCATCGCACTGTTCGTATCATGATCCATCCTACAATTCGCAACATGATACATAGCTTCAGACCCCTACATCACAAAATTCTTCACCTACCTACTATTCTTCCTAATCGCCATACTTATCCTAATCATCGCCAACAACCTATTCGTCCTATTCATTGGCTGAGAAGGCGTCGGAATCATATCTTTCCTACTAATTAGCTGATGATACGGCCGAGCAGAAGCTAACACCGCCGCCCTCCAAGCCGTACTCTACAACCGAGTCGGGGACATCGGACTCATCCTATGTATAGCATGACTAGCCTCCGCCACAAACACCTGAGAAATCCAGCAACTACCCACCTCCCCCCAAACTCCTACACTACCCCTACTCGGTCTAATCCTAGCCGCAACCGGAAAATCCGCCCAATTTGGCCTTCACCCCTGACTTCCAGCCGCAATAGAAGGACCAACCCCCGTATCCGCCCTACTCCACTCCAGCACAATAGTAGTAGCCGGAATCTTCCTACTCATCCGAACCCACCCCCTATTCAACAACAACCAGACCGCCTTAACCCTGTGCCTATGCCTAGGTGCCCTATCCACACTATTCGCAGCCACATGCGCTCTTACTCAAAACGACATTAAAAAAATCATCGCTTTCTCTACTTCAAGCCAACTAGGCCTAATAATAGTCACCATCGGACTAAACCTCCCCGAACTAGCCTTCCTCCACATCTCCACCCATGCATTCTTCAAAGCCATACTCTTCCTATGTTCCGGTTCCATCATCCATAGCCTAAACGGCGAACAAGACATCCGAAAAATAGGAGGCCTCCAAAAAATACTACCCACAACCACTGCATGCCTTACTATCGGTAACCTCGCCCTAATGGGAACACCATTCCTGGCAGGCTTCTACTCAAAAGACCAAATCATTGAAAGCTTAAACACATCCTACCTAAACACCTGAGCCCTAGTCCTAACCCTCTTAGCCACATCTTTCACCGCAGTATATACAATCCGCATAACCACATTAGTACAAACCGGCTCCGTCCGAATCCCACCCTTAACCCCAATAAATGAAAACAACCCAGCAGTAACTTCCCCTATTACTCGACTTGCACTAGGAAGCATCCTAGCAGGATTCCTCATCACCTCATTCATCATCCCAGCAAAAACCCCCTCAATGACCATACCACCATACATCAAAATAACCGCCCTAATTGTAACAGCCCTAGGCATCGCCATAGCACTAGAAATCTCAAAAATAACCCAAACATTAATCCTTACAAAACAGACTTCCTTCTCAAACTTCTCCACATCCCTAGGGTACTTCAACCCCCTAGCCCACCGCCTAAGCATAACCAACCTCCTCAACGGAGGACAAAACATCGCCTCTCACCTAATCGACCTCTCCTGATACAAAATACTCGGACCAGAAGGATTAGCCAAACTACAATTAACAATAACCAAAACTGCCACCACCCTCCACTCCGGCCTAATCAAAGCCTACCTAGGATCATTCGCCCTATCCATCCTTATCATCCTTATATCCTCATACAGAACCAACCAATGGCCCTCAACCTTCGTAAAAACCACCAAATCCTAAAAATCATCAACAACGCCCTAATCGACCTCCCAACTCCATCAAACATCTCAACATGATGAAACTTCGGATCTCTATTAGGGCTCTGCCTAATTACTCAAATCATCACAGGTCTCCTGCTAGCCATACACTACACAGCAGACACCAACCTAGCTTTCTCCTCTGTCGCCCACATATGCCGAGACGTACAATTCGGCTGACTCATCCGCAACCTCCACGCAAACGGAGCCTCCTTCTTCTTCATCTGCATCTACCTCCACATCGGCCGAGGACTCTACTACGGCTCATACCTAAACAAAGAAACCTGAAACATCGGAGTCATCCTCCTCCTAGCCCTCATAGCAACTGCTTTCGTAGGCTACGTCCTACCATGAGGCCAAATATCATTCTGAGGGGCTACCGTAATTACAAACCTATTCTCAGCCATCCCATACATCGGACAGACACTAGTCGAATGAGCCTGAGGAGGATTCTCCGTCGACAACCCTACGCTAACTCGATTCTTCGCCCTCCACTTCCTACTACCATTTGTTATCGTAGGCCTCACACTCGTCCACCTCACTTTCCTTCACGACACAGGCTCAAACAACCCACTAGGCATCCCCTCAGACTGCGACAAAATCCCTTTCCACCCATACTACACCATCAAAGACATCGTAGGATTCGTACTAATACTCTCCCTACTTGTCTCACTAGCCCTATTCCTCCCCAACCTTCTAGGAGATCCAGAAAATTTCACGCCAGCCAACCCGCTAGTCACCCCTCCACACATTAAACCAGAATGATACTTCCTATTCGCCTATGCCATCCTCCGATCCATCCCAAACAAACTAGGTGGCGTACTAGCTCTAGCCGCTTCAATCCTAGTCCTATTCCTAACACCACTGCTCCACACATCAAAACTACGATCAATAACTTTCCGTCCCCTGTCCCAAATCCTATTCTGAACCCTAGTCGCCAACATCCTCATTCTAACCTGAGTAGGCAGCCAACCAGTGGAACATCCATTCATCATCATTGGGCAACTAGCCTCATTCACCTATTTCACAATCATCCTAATCTTATTCCCCCTCGCAGCCATCTTAGAGAACAAACTACTCAAACTCTAGTTAACTCTAATAGTTTATAAAAACATTGGTCTTGTAAACCAAAGATTGAAGACTAAACCCCTTCTTAGAGTTGCCCCACCTCACTTCAGGAAGAAAGGACTTAAACCTTCCTCTCCAACTCCCAAAGCTGGAATTTTCAACTAAACTACTTCCTGACGGCCCCCCCCCCTAAACGGCCCGAATCGCCCCTCGAGACAACCCTCGCACAAGCTCTAACACCACAAATAAAGTCAACAACAGCCCCCACCCCCCAATTAAAAGCAACCCTGCCCCCTCCGAATACAACACAGCCACCCCACTAAAATCCGACCGAACCGACAACAGACCCCCACTATTGACCGTCCCCTCATCCCCCAAAACCCCCAATACACCACTCATAACAAGCCCTACCACCACAACCAACCCCATCCCAAAGCCATAACCAACAACCCCTCAATTACCCCAAGCCTCCGGGTAAGGATCCGCCGCCAACGACACCGAATAAACGAACACCACCAACATCCCCCCTAAATAAACCATAACAAGAACCAAAGAAACAAAAGAAACCCCTAAACTCACCAACCAACCACACCCTGCAACTGCTGCTACAACCAACCCCAACACTCCATAATAAGGAGAAGGATTAGATGCAACCGCTAACCCCCCTAGGACAAAACATAAACCCAAAAACAAAACAAATTCTATCATAAATTCTCGCTCGGCCTTTCTCCGAGATTTATGGCCTGAAAAACCATCGTTACAAAATTTAACTACAAGAAC